AGAACTCCCATTAAGAGAAAAACGGAACCCCCCGCCGTGTACAAAATAAATTTTGTGGCTGAGTAGAGACGTTTCTTTCCTCCCCACATGGATAGAAGTAGATAAACTGGAATTAATTCTAATTCCCACATGATGAAAAAAAGTAAAAGGTCCCGAGAAGAAAATGATCCTATTTGACCACTGTACATTGCTAACATCAAGAAATGGAATAATCGAGAATCCCGAGTAACAGGCCAGGCCGCTAAAGTAGCTAAAGTAGTGATAAATCCTGTTAATAAAACGGGTCCTATAGACAGTCCATCTATTCCTAATTTCCAACGGAAATCAAAAAAATTGATCCATTTATAGTCCTCTACTAGTTGAATTAATGGATCATCCAATTGGAAATGATAACAGAATGCATAAGTTGTTATAAGAAGTTCTAACATGCATATACATATAGTATACCATCTAATTACCCTATTTCCTTTATGGGGAAGAAAGAAAATTAAGGAACCTGCAAATATTGGTAAAACTACAATTATTGTTAACCAAGGAAATTTGTTCGTGGTAAAGACAAGATACACTTAGACCAGAAAAACCTGTGCCCAAAAATAAGATATTTTTGGGCACAGGTTTTGGCGGTAAAAAAAAAAGTGGACTCAAGTAGGGGTTTCTGTAATGTATTAATAAGCTATACCCATGCTGCGGGTTGTTTCATGCCATAAATAAACTCGAACACTCAAGAAGTCTGTTGGGCAGGCGGATTCACATCTCTTACAACCGACACAATCCTCTGTTCTTGGAGCAGAAGCTATTTGTTTGGCTTTACATCCGTCCCAAGGTATCATTTCTAATACATCCGTAGGACAGGCTCGGACACATTGAGTACACCCGATACATGTATCATAAATCTTTACTGAATGCGACATTGGGTCTATCCATTTTTGAACGTGATAAAATTTCAATCTAGTAAATTGATAATTGATAAATGAATTATATATTTAAATACTAGTACTAGATGAATCGACGAGTTCCCCGAGTTTTTTTATCTATTTCTGGATTGACAGTGCCAAAATACTTTGATTTCTTATCTTTGTGATAACATGATCACATCTTACGTGGCAGACATGCTAATTCGAATTAATTTATGAAAAAGATAATTTATATAATAATATTACTTATTCAATAAATTCGATTGATTTATACGAGTTGATTTTCTGTTACGATAAATTGATGAAACAATAGCGAGTCCAATAGCGGCTTCAGCAGCTGCAATAGCTATAACAAAAATAGAAAAAATGGCTCCTTTTAATTGACGACTATCAAAAAAATCAGAAAATGTTACAAAATTTAGATTAACCGCATTTAATATAAGTTCAAGACACATAAGAGCCCTAACCATATTTCGACTTGTAATCAATCCATATAGACCGACAGAAAATAAATAAGCACTCAAAACAAGTACATGTTCGAGCATCATTAACCAACTCCTTATCAATCTTGATTCATTTCAATATGAACAACAATTTAACCAATTGGATTGACTAGAATATAACGAGTAATGGAATAAAGGAATATATTGGGAATAAATCGAACTAATAAAGAATTTCTATTTTATATACAAAATCAAATAGAAAAAAGGAAATACATGTGATAGCTCATAACAAGGGTTTTCCAGTTCTTAAAAAGTTATTATTGACGAGCTACAGCAATTGCGCCGATTAACGCAACTAAAAGGATTATTGAAATGAATTCAAACGGAAGAAAAAAATCTGTTGATAAATGAATCCCAATTTGTTGACTATTACTTATCAGATCTTGCTCTATAATATGGTTTGCTTTTGTAGTCCAAATAATCCCGTACCATGACGTATCTGGAATAGTAGTAATTAGTGAAACAAAAAGAATTGTACAGACCACGGAAGTTACTCCATCTCCCACGGTCCAAAGATGGAAATCTTTGGAATATTCTGAACCATTTATGAACATCACAGCAAAAATGATTAAAACATTAATGGCTCCTACGTAAATAAGGAGCTGCGCAGCAGCTACAAAATGGGAGTTCGATAGAATATAGAATAACGATATACAAACAAAAACCAATCCCAACGAAAAGGCAGAATAAATGGAATTGGAAAATAATACTACTCCCAGACCCCCTAATATAAGACCCAATCCCAAAAAGACTAAAAGAAAATCATGTATTAGTCCAGGTAAATCCATTATATATAAAATAAGAGATAAATAAATCAAAATCTTGCATAACTTTATTGACCCGGTCAGGAAAAAAGAAGTAAATCTACTTTTTTATAATAGTTCTTAATTTTTTATAATAGTTATTAATTATTATTATTCAAATTCAATTTTTAAAATTCCATTTTCATGGATATGGATTGATGTAGATATAGTTATTGGCCTAATCTTTCGAAAGAGTAATTTGAGTCTATCTATTTTCAAATCAGCAATATGGACTATAGAAAATAAATCTATTTTTCATATGAATATAAATTAAAACACA